GATTCGAAATTGTAACCAAGCATCGCCCATTGGTTCTATACCCGACTCATAAGTAGAAAGTTTCTCCGGCCCTTTGCTAATCGGGGCTAACACTCCGGAAATGAAAAATGCCAAAATAGGAACAAGGATAGATATTATTAGAAATGCCCAAAAAAAATCATATTCGTAAAGCAGAAACATAAACGCACTCCTATGAACGTGGAAAATATACCGGATTCGATTGGTCGATTCGAATTGGAATTGTCAAGTCATCCATAACTATTTAGTCAAAACAAGAATTCATTTTGATCGAACCGTCTAGTTTGCTTTGTTTATTGGTTTATTGTAGGGCATATCTCATTGCAAGATTCATCGACTGGAATCCGATTTTATTTCCATTATACTTATTTCCATTTTATTTAGTTAGTAGAACCTTCTAACTATATATTACTCTTATACAAATTCTCTTGTTTCTCTTGTTTTCATCCAGGATTTTCTCTAAAGACGAGGAATTCTAAATTAATTACTTATCTTATTTCTTCTTTAATTAGAAATTCTTTAAAGATTTCGATTTTTTTCTATAAATAGAATCAGGAGGTCTTTTTTTTTCTTTTTTCTTTTTTTTTTTCTTAGTGATTTAGAATAGAACAAGTAATCAAATAGAAGAGAATGTATAGGAATTTCCATCTCAAGATTTAGAAGATCTTGTGTTGGTATAGTCCTTATTATTATTATTTAATAATAGTATTAGGGTTCGAATCCAGGTGGCGGGGTTTTTCTTGGTTGAATACAGAAAAAGAGGACTGCCTTTTTCGTGTTGTGCTTCGCTAGGTCGAGGTAAGTAAGGTATACGAAGGAAAAGCCTATTTGACAATGAAAGTGACCAAAGGTATTCGTTTTTCAAAAAACTTTAGCTTGTACACAAATACAGCAAGCCCTTCCTAAATCCATGTGAATTCCTCTTCGTAGTTTTTCATTTCACCAGGCCCGTGAAATGATTTGACTTCCACAACTCAATAAGATTGGGGATATCAAAAGAAAGGGAGTCTCACTAATTCTTTTATTGTGGATATGAATATGTAATTCGCCTCCGAAGATTAATGACGAAAGGTTGCTTTGTTTATCCACAATTGAAAAAATCAATATCGATTGGATCCGTTGATATGCATTTTTTCTTTCATCTGCTTAAACGATTGCCGTGAGTAAACTTATAGGAATAATTGGATTTCACTTAGTTACAAGTAAGAAATAATAATGAAGAAATGAAAATTATAGAATTTTTTTGATTTTGCATTTTTATAGGGCTATACGGACTCGAACCGTAGACCTTCTCGGTAAAACAGGTCAAACTTATTATTATTAAAATGATCTGAACTGTTTCAAAGACCCAACATGCATTTTTTTTGCATTGGGCTCTTTCATTAACTGATATAAATATCAGTTAGTCTGCCATTTTTTTTCTTGACAGAAAAAAAGATAAGGAAATGGCTCCATGTGCTCTGATTCATTATTTGGGAGCATTACCAAAGTGTTTCAAAGGTGGGATTATCTTGACGTAGGTCTGTCTCTGGCCTAGATCAACCTAAGTTAAATGAAGTCTCTATCGTTCTGCTGAAAAAATCAAATATGAAACTTCATACACCTTAAAGTTCATATGACGAAAAGAGATTTTTTTGAGGTCCTTATACTCATTATGCCTAGCATTGAATAGACTGGGTATTCACCTTATCAAGATCTCAAATCAATGATGGGGTCTGTTTGGCACCTCCTAAATGGGCGTCCAAATTGGACCGAACTCTTTGTCAGGCTATGGTTCCCTCAAAGTTATGGAGTAAGACATCGATTTCTCAACAAGATCAATTTTTCTGATTGTATGATGAACTCCCTTGAAAAACATTGGCGCGCGTGTAAACGAGTTGCTCTACCAACTGAGCTATAGCCCTTAGTGCTTGTGATACATATTTTATCATGTAGATAAATTCTTGTCAAGATAAATATTCCATGATCCAACATCAACAATCTTTGATCTCTTTGAGCGGTATTCCTTAGATTAGTATTGCTTATTAAGTAATATGATATTTATAATCCATCGACAGGATGGGTTTCATTTGGTTCTCTTTGGGATGATAAATGACCTACTTAACTCAGTGGTTAGAGTACTGCTTTCATACGGCGGGAGTCATTGGTTCAAATCCAATAGTAGGTAAAACTTATTAGATACCAGAGTCAACGGTATCTAATAAGGTTTACGACCCACCCTTAGTGATATTGATTTTTTGATTTTGTATCTTTTCTATTTAATTTTTGAATTTGAATTTTTGCATCAGAATTGGATTCTGTTTGATTGTATTTGATTGTATTCACCCGACAGAATCTAAATAGGATTAGAAAGAGAACTTCTTTTTATTATTCGAACGTACCAACTAGTTATGAAATCGGATTGATAGCCTCCACCCGTGTTCTAGCTCGTCGGAGAGCTAGATTTGCTTCAATTTTTTGTCTCCTTCCTTCAGCCTTTTTC